CCAATCAATTTCTACCTCTTATTATAGTGTGCGCTTCGGGGGGAGCGCGCATGCAAGAAGGGAGTTTGAGCCTGATGCAAATGGCTAAAATATCGTCTGCTTTATATGATTATCAATCAAATAAAAAGTTATTCTATGTATCAATCCTTACATCTCCTACTACTGGTGGGGTAACAGCCAGTTTTGGTATGTTGGGAGATATTATTATTGCCGAACCAAATTCCTACATTGCATTTGCGGGTAAAAGAGTAATTGAACAAACTTTGAATAAAACAGTACCCGAAGGTTCACAAGCGGCTGAATATTTATTCCAGAAAGGCTTATTCGACCTAATCGTACCGCGTAATCTTTTGAAAAGCATTCTGAGTGAGTTATTTAAGCTCCACGCCTTCTTTCCTTTGAATTCCAATTCAATCAAGTAGAGTGCACTAAGTTCCATTTTTGTATTTGTAGGAAACAAGTAGTTAGCTTATCCGAATCTTAGCTTATCGGAATCAAAGTAACTAAAAAGGGAGTTTTCTTTGGCGACCTAAGATTAAGATCTAATTGTAGAAAAAATCAAAAGTTGCGGATAACGCTTTCTTTATTAAAATCGAAGACAAGAACAAAACACAAAGAAACGAAGAAAAATAAAATGGATTATCATATGTATCTTTCATGTAGACAGATGAATAAGTCCATTTATTTAGTTCTACATTCCTTGGACTTTTTACTTATTCTATATACTCACTTACATACTAATATCTCTAATTTTCAAATTGAATTAATTAATAATAACTACGAATTCATAATAATTACAATTATTAATTATAATTAGTATAAATATAAAATATGATATTAAAAAAAAAGAACAGGTACAAATAATAAACCGAGGTACCCCATTTTATGACAACTTTCAATTTTCCCTCTATTTTTGTGCCTTTAGTAGGCCTAGTATTTCCGGCAATTGCAATGGCTTCTTTATTTCTTCATGTTCAAAAAAACAAGATTGTTTAGATCTGAGGGGACGCAATCTCATTCGTTTTTTTTTTTGAAACTTAGACTTATAGCTATAGCATAACATAGATATTTATTTCGGAAAATAAAATATGGTAGAACATGTGATTTCTGCCGAACATAAAGGAAAAAGCTCTTATGCCTGCAGAAAATGATCTATAGGTAACTGAATTCTAGCCAGTTTCAAATAGATCAGGATCGCCGGATGCCTAAAATGTAAAGTGGGTCAATCTATATGTATATCAATATGTATATTGGGATTATACGAGGGGTATGTTATTATTTTAGATCTAAACAAATTTGATGAATTACCCCTAAAAGTTTCCATTAAACTAGTGCTAGTTCACACCAAACTAGTGCTAGTTAATCAAAGTTCATTCGGAAACAAAAAAAGTAAAGTCAAAACCATTTGGGGTATTCTCTCAATTTCAATAAAATGCAATCGGATGAAGTATGAGTTGGCGATCAGAACATATATGGATAGAACTTATAACGGGGTCTCGAAAACTAAGTAATTTTTGTTGGGCCCTTATCGTTTTTTTAGGTTCATTAGGATTCTTGTTGGTTGGAACTTCCAGTTTTCTTGGTAGAAATTTGATATCTTTTGTCCCGTCTCAGCAAATCATTTTTTTTCCACAGGGGATCGTGATGTCTTTCTACGGGATCGCGGGTCTCTTTATTAGTTCCTATTTGTGGTGCACAATCTCCTGGAATGTAGGTAGTGGTTATGATCGATTCGATAGAAAGGAAGGAATAGTGTGTATTTTTCGTTGGGGATTTCCTGGAAAAAATCGTCGCATATTCCTCCGATTCCTTATAAAAGATATTCAATCCGTTCGAATAGAAGTTAAAGAGGGTATTTATGCTCGTCCTGTCCTTTATATGGATATCAGAGGCCGGGGGGCTGTTCCGTTGACTCGTACTGATGAGAATTTGACTCCACGAGAAATTGAACAAAAAGCCGCAGAATTGGCCTATTTCTTGCGCGTACCAATTGAAGTATTTTAATTTTGATGGGCTGAAGAACGAATGCTTTCTCAGCAGGAGGAAAAAAACGCAAGAATCCTTTTTTTCTATAACTAAGTGATACTTTAGATGGAGATAAACAGATGCAGATAAACGATATCTTGTAAATTCTTTTTTTTTTCAATCGACTTTTTATCCTTTCATTTGTGTTCTTTACTACCCAATAAAGGGTTTTCTTAATAATGATAACTGGCCTGTTTCTGTCTTGTTTTGCCGTTCATTTTTTTGACCATCACAATATCTTTCTCTCAATTATTCTATTCTTGACTATGGGGAATAGTTGGACTTTTTTTTTTTGAAATATTGGATATTTTGATAGAATCGGGGGTTCTTTCGTCTCACAATCTCAATAATATTCATTCCTTAAAGTACTTCTTTCGGCCATTCATCGAAAGGAGACACTTGTTTGGAATTTGATGAATTGAGATTTTTGGCAACACTATTTTGTATTATTTCTTCAGTCGTGGAGTCTTAGTCTATTTCTGTATTCTTTCTAGATTCAAAATAAAATCACAAATAAAATAGATTCATAGGTTTGATGCCTTGTCTACAACTCATGTTTGAAAGATTCGATCATATAAAGTCGACAAATGGAGTGGGTTAATTTAACGGGCGAAAAATGGAAAAAAAGAAAGCATTCACTCCTCTTTTGTATCTTGCATCTATAGTATTTCTGCCCTGGTGGATTTCTCTCTCATTTACTAAAAGTATGGAATCTTGGGTTATTAATTGGGCGAATATCGGCCAATCCGAAATTTTTTTGAATGATATTCAAGAAAAAAGTATTCTAGCAAAGTTCATAGAATTAGACGAAATCCTCCTCTTGGAAGAAATGATCAAGGAATACTCGGAGACATATCTACAAAAGTTTCTTATAGGAATTCACAAAGAAACGATCCAATTAATCAAGATACACAACGAGGATCGTATCCATACAATTTTACACTTCTCGACAAATATAATCTGTTTTGTTATTCTAAGTGGTTATTCGATTTTAGTTAACGAAGAACTTGTTATTCTCAACTCTTGGGCTCAGGAATTACTATATAACTTAAGTGATACAGTAAAAGCCTTTTCGATTCTTTTATTAACCGATTTATGTATCGGATTTCATTCACCCCACGGGTGGGAACTAATGATTGGTTCTGTGTACAAAGATTTTGGATTTGGTCATAATGATCAAATTATATCTGGTCTTGTTTCCACTTTTCCGGTTATTCTCGATACTATTTTTAAATATTGGATTTTTCATTATTTAAATCGTGTATCTCCATCACTTGTAGTTATTTATCATTCAATGAATGATTGATAAATGATCCACCAATATTAATCCAATTAGAACGTTTCTTACTTTGTAGTTCTACATAAGTATTAAAAACATTCTATCCGGGGGTTTTCATACTATTTTTATACTATAGTATTCCAGTAAAATGATTCCAATAAGTAGCAGAATCGTGGATAGGAAACTATACTAGCGACCTACCCAATTTATTGTAGAAATTTTCAGACCAATGATTAGACCATGCAAACTAGAAATACTTTTTCTTGGATAAAGGAACATATTACTCGATCTATTTCCGTATCGCTCATGATATATATCATAACTCGGGCACCTGTTTCAAGTGCATATCCCATTTTTGCACAGCAGGGTTATGAAAATCCACGAGAAGCGACTGGGCGTATTGTATGTGCCAATTGTCATTTAGCTAATAAGCCTGTGGATATTGAGGTTCCACAAGCAGTACTTCCTGATACTGTATTTGAAGCAGTTGTTCGAATTCCTTATGATAAGCAAGTGAAACAAGTCCTTGCTAACGGTAAGAAGGGGGGTTTGAATGTGGGGGCTGTTCTTATTTTACCGGAGGGGTTTGAATTAGCTCCTTCCGATCGTATTTCTCCCGAGATGAAAGAAAAGATAGGAAATTTGTCTTTTCAGAGCTACCGCCCTAATAAAAAAAATATTCTTGTAATAGGGCCTGTCCCCGGCCAGAAATATAGTGAAATCACCTTTCCTATTCTTTCCCCCGACCCCGCTACTAAGAAAGATGTTCACTTCTTAAAATATCCTATATATGTAGGAGGAAATAGGGGAAGGGGTCAGATTTATCCCGATGGAAGCAAGAGTAACAATACAGTTTATAATGCTACAGCAACGGGCATAGTAAGCAAAATCATACGAAAAGAAAAAGGGGGATATGAAATCATCATAACAGACCCATCGGATGGACGTCAAGTGGTTGATATTATCCCTCCAGGACCAGAAATTCTTGTTTCAGAGGGTGAATCCATCAAATTTGATCAACCATTAACGAGTAATCCTAATGTGGGTGGATTTGGTCAGGGAGATGCCGAAATAGTACTTCAAGATCCATTACGTGTCCAAGGTCTTTTGGTCTTCTTGGCATCTGTTATTTTGGCACAAATTTTTTTAGTTCTTAAAAAGAAACAGTTCGAGAAGGTTCAATTGGCCGAAATGAATTTCTAGACTCGCGGATTTATCGACATCAGGTTCGTAAAAAGAACAAAATTCTTGTTGTCAATTCTGTATGATCAAAAAAAAAATCAATTCTGAAAAACCTTTTATTTACTTGCTCTTTTTCTACGAACTTCGGGGACTCCCTTGTAGCGCACTCTTAGTCATAGCTAGGTAGATTTTTGTTCGAAGAAGACTATTTTAGTTGACTTTATGACTTTACCGCCTTTTTCTTTGTTCAAATTGAATTGACAGGACCGTGTTACTATTGCCAAACTTCAATGCCATAAAATTGGCATAGAGATTCGCATAAATAAGCGGGTAACCGAACGGAACTAGAAGTGTGGGGAACACAAAATTCTAGGAGGCATTATTTGATTTGTTTTCCTAGTCTTCGACACAAGAAAAGGAATTTTATAAACCCCCTTTCTTGTGTCGAAAGAGTAATTTGTTTGTCAAAAACTCCTAGTCTTGTTTTCGGTTTTCCAGATGTATCGGAACTTTA